GGATTTCCTTAATATTCATCTTCCTCTAGAAATGACTTTTGAATAGACATCTTCGAGGAGAAGCCAGGGAATTTTAATTTGGTAAATCGTAGAATAAGATAATAAGAAAAGCCCTAGATGTAAATGGCGAGAGGAAAGAGACTAGACCCCTTCGATGCTTGGTGCCTTCAACTACAGCCTTAACTTCTGTGACCTCCCCCCTGCTTTTTTCCTTACTCTACGCCTTTCGCTGAGACTGAAAATGGGAACGTATCCCGTGTGAGAGTATGAGTTCTCGTATCGGCTGTGATTGAATCAGTAAGCGGTGTGGCACTTGAGGAATAGAAGTTGCTGTTCTCTCTTCCAATTCCGGCGGGAGGTTTGGAGCTCTTTGGCTCTTCATCACACCCCAGAGTAAAAAAAGTTGGGGGGGCCCTTATGTATAGAGGACGCGTCTTCACTGGCTTCATGGCCAACTCGGGTATCGGGTATAACGGCATGAGATTAAAGATCATTGCAAGATTGATCATATATATATAGAAACAGGCGGAACCATCTTTTTGTGAAATGCAGATGCAGTCGTCGATTGCCCCCATATCCATATAGTAAGCCAAAATTATCGAGTGGATCAGATGCCTACAATAAATATCAATGCCAAGCCAAAACCGCCGGAAATAAGGCACCGGTGACTGCTGACGCCGCGGCAGGCCCTAATAATCACATTTCGGAGCTGGTCAAAAAATGCCTTAGCAAATGAATACGCACTATACTCCCAGCAATCCGCATATTGGCCCGGGCCGATGCTTCTATTCTAACAGCAATCTCGCATCCATAGACATAGAGGTGGTCTTCTTTAACCACGTAGTCTCAAACTTTGGAGGCAAGCAGACGGATTTGGAGAGTTCTTGCTGGATGTTCGTGAATAAGCAAATTCATAAAATGAGAGAAAGCGCCCTGGGGCTCAACCTCAGCCTAAACACACAAGGCCAAGTTCATTCGCATTACGGTAAGGGTTGGATGCTAATTATGTTTATCCTCCTTAACCGAATCTCGTATCTTATCTTACTTTTTTTGTTGACGGCTTCTTTGATAGATTCTGACCAGACTTTATCTTTATATATATAATATACGTAATTTGTTAAATATCTCGTTGGGGATTTGAATCCACACAACAAGAACCATTCACTTGAACTCTAACGGTTCAGATTCCAAGGCAAATGATTCATAAGAATGATTACATGCCCGCTGTAACCCTCTCGGCGTAGGCCGGGCCGCTTGAGAGCTTCGGTACATCTCTTTCGGGTCGGTGATTCCGTCGTGTCCTTGGTCAATGTCATTTTTTCTTTGACGCCGTGCTGTGACATAGTTATGGCGTTAGGGCATCTTGTCTTCAATATACTTTGAACTGAGTTTTTCTACTCCTTTGGGCGACCCACTCCTGTTCTAGGCGAACCAGTCGTCCTTTTGTTCGTCTCCGGGGTAAGCTCCTTTAATTTAAGAGCAAGCAGCTCTTGGAAGCTCGTGTCGTAATCAAAGCAGAATTTGAATTTGATAGATTCTTTTTCCAAATTCGCGTCCTTTGTCTGCTGAAAGCCGGGTTGATATTGATGGCTTCCTAACTTTTCGTATCGTACAGAGGCTCCCGGCGAGAGAACTCGGAGAAGAATAACTTTTTTTTCTCCTTTTAATAATAATACGGAGAGACCTCTGCTTTTCTCTAAGTAAGTAGTCACCTCGCTGGCATCTCACCCTCTTCTCTTTAGTATAGTAGACTCAGTCCGGATGGATGTCTAAGTCAGTATGATTTCTTGCGGCAGCTGAAAAGGATGAAAGATGGATTATCTATAGACTAAAGACGGATTTGCTATCTATGGTGAGTAGTTTCTTTATCTTAGAATTGCATTGAAAATGCTTTTTCTTGTAAGAGCAAGTGTAAGCTTATACGCAGTAGCTAAGCGCTTAGAAGCTTTTTGCCCATATGCTTAACACATGCAAGCCACTCGCGAGTGGCTCATTGTGCCACTTCTACAGCCAAACACAGGAAATCCTCGGGCGGGGGCTCTCACCACAGCATCCCGTATTCCCCCATATAGTAAGGGCATTCTACCGTGTCCTTCATTCCGATCATTGCATTCCTTGGATGTTGACGGGGGATCCACCATGTCATCTAATCCTGGTGTGGCAGAGTTCCCTTCAACATTTGAGCTTGGCAAGTGAGCTTCGGTTTGAAACTCAACTAGGACTACCTCGCCCGCTCTAGGTTCTCGTATCAACAGTACCTGGCTTTCTGGTCGACTATAGCTCCAGCCATCCACCTGGAACTTACATCTTAATAAGTGAGGAACGTCATGACAAAGTTGCAAAATAGGATTGGACCCTAGTGCCTGTAACCAATGTCCGATATCTAAAGAACTACCAGGAAAGGGAACCCGCAGATACAAAAGAGACAAGAATAGAAGCCACAAGCACTCTTATCAAGGAGAGGGATCCCAGCCTATATTGCTTGCTCTCTTATCTGTTCCACTCCTCGTGCTCTTGTCAAGGGCTTCTTGTCTGACTCTCATCGAAGCAAGTCAAGTAAGGCTCTTAGACTCGTCCTATAAGATGAGACTTCTACCGCATCTAACCCTGACTGGACTGTAGCACAAGGGCCAGCCCATGCGAGAGCCAGTAAGCAAGTGAGGGTTTGGTTTATCTAGAATAGATATCTTTATTAAGATAAAGACTTCTTACTTCATTTCTTTTCTTTTGTTAGTTCGGGCTAAGCTAGCCAGTGACTTGATTGAAGTAGTAGGCCTTTCAGTCAGCTTTCCATCTTGCTTCAACCAATACAATACCCTATAACGCTAGTCACTTTTTATCCCAATAAGTACGACAATCTCTCCTTCACTCGCCCTAAATTACCAGAAGCACCGGTAGGCCTCTTTTCGGTAAACCCCTTCTGGTGGGGGTTCGGCCCGAAACCGATCAAGATTGTCAAAATGATGGAAGAGGTTCCCTCCATATAAAAAAGAATATAAAAAGCGAAGCCAACACGAACTTTATACGATCTCCGGAAAGAGACCTCAAGGATATATAGAAGAATTCCAGATACAGATAAAAGGGTGTCAAAACAAGAAGTGGGAGCGGCAAGGTACCCCCTTCGAACGTTTTTTACTACTACTTGTTGGCTTAAAAGGCGGTTGGAAGGAACTAGACCGAGCTACTTTAACTTGAACTCTCGAATCGAATAAAAAGACGATTTCATCCTTCCTTCGTCTCCCTCACCCGAGGTCTTTTCTGCTTTTTTCTCCAAGCTTCTGTCGTGCCCCGAAACGGGAGAGCATCAAGTTTAAGGCTTCGAGGTCCGTAACTTTTGGAAGTTTAGGCCGATAAGCGTCTTCCTTTTGGGGGCTTTCCTTCCAACCTTCCAATAGTAGCTACTCCTGACTTTATGACTCGTAATGAATGCGATAAACTCCGTCCTTATATATATTTTATATATGCGCTTGTCTCACCGGTTTGAAATTTCTCCTTCAAGCAAGTCTAGGAAAGCAGGGATCAACGGGCTAGCAAACCTAAAATAAAAGATTCCACATTTTAACTCGCGTATGCGTATAGGCTCGCTCGGTGGACAAAAGTCAAAGTCAGGGTGAGGGACTGGCATAATAACACGTGGCGCAGGCTTCCCCTTCGATTGATAGTTGGGCGGATCCATTAATGAATGGATTCAGTTATTTTACCTTTTCCCCTACTATCTAATCAAGCTTTCGGGAAGAGGCATGAATGGACCACTCGGAAAAAAAGGGAGAGAGAAAGAACTGAAGACAGTCGTGAATCTCGGTCTAACTTCCTCTACAAAAGAAAAGCAGTTTTTGAATAAGATGTGGGACCCTTAGAACAAGAACAGGCTCGAAGGAAGGTTTTTATTCTGGGGTCAGCTGGGATCAGGATTTCACACTAAACGAAAGAGAGAGCGAAAGACCCATTATTAAAGTACCAGACAAGCAAGGACGGGAAGCTACTCACCGAGGGAAAAGAGCAACCGGGGAAGGGCATTTCTTACGTAGCAATTAGTAGGGAACAGAGCAGGACCCTACTCTTTATTTTAGACAGGGGAAGACCTTGGAGCAGGACTCAGCAAAGCCTTAATGTGCAACACCAGTGGATCCATGCCACCCGTAACCGGCTTACCAAGTATCAAGAGCACCACCTCTAATCCGCCTGTAGCCGTCAGACCTGGCAAGTTCAAGAATCATACCATCATTTCATCGTCGATTAATCTTGGCGGGGGATGATAGAGCAGATCTTTTAGTCAAATTCTATTTATCTCTCTTTTCAGTGTATAAGATTATTCTTGTACCTAAGAAGGTTGATAAAAGAATGTTTAGATCTGTTGTGAGTCCTATTGAGGATATGGATAAGGTATACTCTTTTATAGCGAGTTTAAAAGATAATCTTATTCTCTTATTTAAGAGATACATTCCGTTTATCCGAAGGATTCCTTTGTTTCAAGTATTATCCTGGATCCCATCTTTCCTTACCTTCCTATGTTGCATATAAGAGAGTGTGTCCTATGCTGTCAAAAGCTTAATTTGGAAAGGTTAAATCTGTTCAAACTTTTGAATTAGCAGCATTTAGACACCTTGTGATATTTACGAATAGTCGAGAAGAGCAGTGGTGTCAGGGTGTATTATCTTACCCATGTGTGAGGTATGCACTGGACTCCTACAATAAGGTTCTCTCTAATATTGGCTTAGAATATTTCGAAGCCCGTATTGGTCCATTATTACCTCCCTGGCATCCCGCCTGTGGAGAAGTAATGACTGGAAAGATAGGCCGAAAGGTAGAGGGAGGCGGAAAGACGAGGTTATTTGCCATTTTTGACTATGTTAATCAGAGGTTATTACGTCCCATACATAAGTGGGCTGAGAAGTTGCTTCTCTACCTTAGAATGGATGGAACTTTCCATCAGACAAGACCATGGACTTTCTGATTGGAGAGTTAGACTGTTTCTCTTTTGATTTATCTTCGGCCACTGATCGATGGCCGTTGATATTTCTATTTGAAATGGTGGAGTTGGTCGTAGTAAAGCTTCTGCAGCGGTTAACTCTTGTTTGGCTACTAATTTTAGCTTTATTCCCTTTGTAAAGGGTGGAACCTTAGGATCCAAATGGATTGAATTTGTAGCTGGACAACCTCTTGGTTATCACTCGTCTTGGGCCTTTCTTTGTGCTGTCACATTACATGTTTAGTGTGGTGTGCAGCCAAACAGGTTTACTTAGGAAGACTATTCCGTGCATATGCAGTGTTAGGTGATGATGTTGTAATCACCGACACTAAAGTTGCATTAGTCTATAAAGACTTTATATCTCAGCTTCGTGTTAAGATTTCTTAAAAAAAAAAAAAGAACTACCTAATGGATTGCCACCGAACAGGGGGCAGGACCATGTCATTGAATTGTTGTCAGGTCCTCCCGCTCTTATATCGGCTCCATACCGGAAGCCGAAGTACCTGAAGGATGATATAGAGAAAATCGTGGCCGAGTTGCTTTCAATGGGCCATATCATACACAGTATTTGCATGGGTCTTCGGGAGACCGCCGTACCTGTTCTTATACATCCGTCCACGTACAGAACAATCCTCCTCTTGTTTGGAGGTACGGTAGGAGTCGCTTATATCCAAAGCTTCCGCCCCATAAGCATAAGGTATTTATCTCCTATCTAGCTAATGACTTTTCGAGCTAATGAGTTCTGAGTTCTCCCCCTTGGACTGGTAGACCAACCTTATAGTGTTATCGGGCGGATCGATAACTCCTTCGCTATAAATAGCTCAGGTTCGCCTTTTGTAATTTGTAGAACTTTACTTCCTTTTCTCCTACCCGGAATAAGGAAATAGCCCCTATCTCCTTCAGCTCGAAGAGGGGAAAAAATCTCTATTGATCGAGCTGAAATCAGAAAGAGCTTTCTCCACTCCATCCACTTCCCCTTTTCCGTGTGCCCAAAAGCCCGCCCGGTTTAGTTTATGAGCCCCTTTCCGATTCCCTCACCCAATCTCATGAGAAGCAAGCGCAGCAGGCCCTTCCTTAACCTGTAGCCAGCCCTCACCAGGCTGCTGGCATTGCTAAATGCTCCGCCACGAAGCAAGCTCTCCCGAATACGACAGATGCGGAAGTAGCTAAAGAAGTCGGAGGAAGAAAGTAGTTGGCCAACTGTATGCACGAAGGTACATTAGTATTCTGGGAATTGGCAACATTGACAGAAAGGGCTAGGAAAACACTTTTTTAGGTGTAGCTATACTAAAGTAGTCGGATGTTTCCGTGAGCAGTAAGCAGTAGATCTCCCCTTCTTTTGGGAAAGCAGTTGGCCCTTTTGGCGTGTTCATTCTTTCAAGGCTTTAGGCGGCCTGATTCGTTCGGTAGATCCAGTCGAGGTGGTTTGTTTTCGTTTACCAGCGCGTTGGTGGTCTAAGTTCCTATGACCGAGTCTTTCTGGCCCCTGTGAACATCTTTTCTTAATGTATTAAAGAGGGCCTCTCTCACCGGTGAAAAGTGGTAGGTGTCCACTAACGGCTATTCCTGGCTCGGCTCCGATAACGCAATTCCGGGAGGAGTCGGTAGTTGGGCACTGGATCCCTTCGGACCTGGAGAACGTGTGACGCTGGGTCGGGGTTTGGTGAACCAACAGGTCGCTCCTCTAGTTGAAGTATCGGGCCCCTTTTTCGTTGCCTAGGTTACAGTTACACCTTCGGAATACCCGTTGAAGGGAATTTCTCTCTACTTCCCCCAATCTTCACTTTACGCCACGCCGACTCCCTCAATAGTCAAGCGTGGAATTAGACCAAGGGGAATACCCATAGGACCCCGTCTCCCGCATCTTTCGCACGTAGGAGATTGAGACACAGCCTAAAGCCTAAGGGTAAGGGCTATGGGGAAGTAGATCGATTTCCCTAGATAGAAAACTCAATCTATTTTCTCTTTTCTTTATCTACTCTATAATATAAAGAAAATAAGTTTCCAAAAATGATCGATAGTAGTCCGGTCGCACCCGAACAATAATATTCCAGAGGAAAATGCACCTAAGATCAAATATTTCGAGCCGGCTTCCGTGGAAAATTCAGACTTTCTTTTTGATGCTGCAATCACATAAAAACATAAACTTTGAGGCTCAATAGCTAAATACATGGCAATTGAATCATGAGCCGAGATCATTAAGAGCATACTGCGAGTCGGAAGTGGAATTAATACAATGGATTCAAAAGCATCAAACCTCTCTTGTTCGGAAAAATCGAAACACATAGAAATGGTACCAGCCGTACTTAATAATAGAAGGATTTGGCAGAAATATGTAAAATTGTCCTTCCTCAAAAGATTATTCCAGAATAAATTGGCAATAGTTAGGAGAGGTGCGCCAGCGGCGAGCAGAAGCAAGGTTATTAGATACCTCAGGAAAGCCCGGCCAGAACCACACGTGCAAGTTTCCCTGCATGTGGCTCGTCCGTGATAACTTCTTTAGATTTGCGTGAACTAGCGGACCGATCAGGATGCTGCCTCCAGCATGATCGAACCTCTTCGGAACTGGTTAGGAATGGGTGCCACTATCCCAGCCCGGATCCAGCCAGGTTCTATTGATCATGTCCCCTTCCCTACAGTTAGTTGTACCTTGCCCTACTGAAATAAGGGGCGGAATTGGCTTTACTCGAGCCGGAAAAATCAAAGTCTTTCTCTGGCTCATAGTGAGCCTATTCGTTATGGGGTGCGTCCACAGAAGACGAAATACCAATGCATCTTGCTCAGCAGGCGTAGCTTGGAGTGGGAGTGTTGCGGGGGTAAGGTCAGGAAAGTGGCCTCAGAGAGGAAGCCAAACCAACCAAACCAGGGCCTATTTAGCGCAGCTAAGCTAATATGTGCCGGAGAAAGCAGGGAGCTGATGCCTATACTTAGACTAGGGTCAGCTCAATCTTTTTCTCTTTCTTTCGTGGGCAGCCCTATGAAGTAAGGCCGGTCCCCATAACGAATAGGCTCACTCTATCTTTCAATTGTCTATCCTGTGCTCGAGAAGGTCCCCCAGTTCCTCGGCTGCACCTCGAGGTGCATTTAGATTTAGTTGTCTAACTTTAGACTTTGGGGATTCCCTTTACTCCATAGGGCCTTTCCCGAAATACTTATTTTGCATGGACAAGGCACCTTTGGCTCATCCAAAAAGCCCGAAATGTGATTTGATTATTAGGGCCTTGGCCCATAACGGGGCGCGGCGCCCTTTCTCATTATCATCTACCGCCCTTTCTTTCCTCCCGTCCCTTCACGCATGAAGATCGTCGTTGGTTCGACTTCGGTTTCCGGTGCAATAGAATAGGTAGGAGTACATTATGGCAGGATCAGTCACCCATCACACAGCTCTCAAACCAACCAAAAAACCAGAAGAATTGTGCTATGCCCCCCCCGATACCCCTATAGAGCGAAGGAGCTGCTGCCTGGTGATCCCTAGGTTGAAGCACGTCCGGTCGTGAACTCCTCGCGCCGCTGCCGCCGTTTCTAGGACCGACCGACGCCTCACCTACACAGGTACCTACGTAGTGTAGTGTCGGTCGCACATTCATAATAGCGTTCGGACTCATGTGCCTTCCAGAACCCGGGGAGTTCCCTTGCTCCTGCTGCGTACGATTAGCCAGCCTTGCGGCGGAAAAAGGATTAGGATGCCCCCCCATGCTACGGTTCCCTGCGGCCCGGCCGCATTAGGTTAGGGAGCTGGGCGATACGATCATAGCTCCTCCGCATCCCCAAGCGCGCTGCCCTCCTAGGCGCGCAACACTAAGTAATCCAAGCCAACCCACATTACTGACTAACGGTGGATAATCATCTTTATTAGAGGTACTAAAAAAAACTCCATGAATGAGCAAAATGAAGGTTGCGTTAATGATAAAGATCTCTGGGGAAACCGCTAAAAATAGATTGAACATGTGGGAGGGAGGAGAGATAACGAATTCAGCTTTCATTTCTCCCGTCTGGAGCACAGAGTTACTTAGGGAATGTTAAATCTTTCTCGACGCCGGCCTATACTATATTCACTGCTCGGCTGCTTCTCCTCTCTCAATGAAATTTTCCATGTTGCACTAAGTTACTTACGGATGTATGCATGCAGTCCGGGAACACTTTGATCCGTTGAGAGTGTCCGTTGTCCCGGTAGTAAGATATGAAGTTGCAAGGCTTTCACTCTATCTTTTACACTGGTTTTACCAGCTCGAAGAGTTTTGCAAATTTCCAATTTCTTAGAATACGAATAAGATCAAAAAGGCCATCATTAGGGCAAACAAGGCAATAGCTTCGGTGAGAGCAAAGCCCAAAATGGCATAACCAAATAATTGTTTAGCCAATGATGGATTTCGCGCCACGGAATGAATCAAAGAACTGAATACATTGCCAATACCGACAGCTGCTCCCGCTAAAGCAATCGTAGCTGCTCCGGCACCCATTGATTTTGCACCTTCTAACATCTCCGAGTGAAGAATTCTCGTCTTCGCTTTTCCTTCGCTCTTTACTTCGCCTCTTTTGTAAAGTAAATATAGCCGTTTTTCTAGTATAATTGCCTTCCTTTATTCTTCTTCGAATCACATATCAGAGAGTACACCTCCTCAATATCCCAAAGAGGACTCACTATAGACTTGAATAAACTACTTGTAACCTTCCTAGGCACAAGAATAATCTTGTACACCGAGAAAAGTGAGAAATTTTGGTTTTCAATTTAAAGAGGATGAAAGCTCTCCCACCTTCGTAATGTAGTTGCTATCCTTCCTATGATTTTCCTTGTCGAAAAGTAAAAAGAATGGATGAGATGCATCGAAGACATCGAGAATCCTCTGCTTGAGAGGAAGATTCATAGTAGACGCCGAGCACAGAATAGCTTGTTCACGTGAAGAGGTAAAGGTGTTGGCCCTCATAATCACATTTCATAAGGTTGGAAAGGGAAAAAAAAGAGTTCTTGATGACCAGACCCGAGCGAAAAGCCACTTGAGACTTGGTTTACGGGGGTGTAAGAACCCTTTCCTCCCAGAAAAACAGGTACTCATCTTCTTTACCAGAAGACTCTTTCAGCTCCCGGGCTGTATATGGGGATATCGGGTGAGGCGATGGTTGTTTTCGGCGATGTTATGACTATAGCTTCCGTCCTGAAACTTAACAGGCCCTTTTCTCACGAAGAAAGGACTTCAATAGAAGCCAAGCCCTATTATCCATTTAAGGCAGCTAATAAGGGGCACGGATCGTTAGCTCCTGCACACACGTGGTACTGACTTGGCCTAACCCGCTTAACCGAGTCCTCGAAGAGTGGTGATCCGCTTAAACAAAGAGGTTGGTTCAGTACGCTCCCTGCCTAGCCCATCATCCCTAACGAACGGCAAGAGCAGATCCTTTTCTCTAGCAAAGCCAGACGGAACAGAGGCTAAGCAAGCTGAGGCATGAAGTTCACCGCTGACAGTTCAAGTAGTTGTTTTCCCCTTAAACTTAAAGTAAGTAGGTCGATAGTTAAGCGATCTCGTACTAAACGCAAACACCGTGTTTTTTCGGCATCGAGCAGTTTCCGCCCAGTTGGAAATAGAGGCAAGAGGTGCCAAAATAGTCTATATGCGGCTGGACTTTCTAAAAAAAAAAGATAGCGCGCCCTACTGAAATAAGGGGCGGAGAATACCACTCTATCAATAACAAGAAAAAAGTAGCAATTCCGTTTCAAATGGTTTGAGCTTGGAAGCAACCTACTATCTATCGATAGGCGAGAACAGACTGCTATTGGCTGCTTCGCCTATCTATTCTATTATGGCCGGCTAGAAAACTATATATATATATATTATTATATATAATATACTTCTTTCTATTAGAAAGGCGAACCGTTTTAGCGCCTTTGAAAAGTCAACCTAACCGGTTACCTTTGGAAAGGCTACTAAGGACCGGACCGGGTGAAGAATGAAAAACGTCTGCTAACGCCCTTATATAATAAGGCCCACGGGATAAGATCTTTTTTAGAAAAGCAACGGTATCTATGAAGAGGGTTCAGACCCTGAATGCCATACCTTGCTGAAGGCGATTCTCTCGCGAATCGCGCATAGTTCCATTTGACCGAGATGTTCATGCCCGTGATCTGCTCGGTATAGTGATGGATTTGTTTATTAACATCCAATCCCATGCTAATAAGAAAAACGAGCGATTGCTAGCCACCTTTCCCACCTTGGTAATCCTCCTCTTTCTTTGCTGGACGGGAAGATGCGAATCGCAAAGGCCTTCCCACCACGCGAAGTTCAAACCTTGCCGGAGAGAGAGAAGCGAATGGAAAACCGGCCTCAAATCCCTTCGCAATCGAAGGTGAAAGCGGAAAAAAGACGACGAAAGCCTTAGCCTTTTTTCTTTCTTTGTCGCCCGACTTGAAAGGTGCTCACAGTGTACCGCCATACGCAGCCAGACATTACACCAATTGTGGCTGGCACAACAGTTTCCAGAATGCCGTTGTCGTTGTCATGATGTTAATCCGGCTTCTGCGACTACGGCATCCGCCTAGCTCCGAATACGTGCATTGGAGCTCTTCGCTCGATGTCCCGGGTCGCTCTGTTGTAAACCGCTGTTTCGTCGGGTGGCGGTTCCCTGTCTATAGCTCTCTCTCTTCTGTCTGTTACTGGCGGATCGGTCGCCACTTTGAAAAGTGACCGTGTCCAGTATCGTATGTGGCGAAAGCAGTGGAAGAATATCTTCTGTACCCAGCTCCTATCAGCCTCATAGAGAGTCGAATATGTCGAACACCAACAGACCGACAGACAGGCATCCATGCTACAGCATGACGAGCCGCACGGAGCATCTTTATGCTCACAGAAGACAGATCACGACCATAGATATAGATGCGAGCCAAGCGCTTTCGCATACGCCTGAATCGGACGCGATTTCGGTAAAGAAAGATTGAAAGCCAACTGGTCAATAACAGACCGATAGACTTCCGCAACGGAAGGATCCCCAATGACGATATCATCACTGAGGAGAGCATAACGCTTGAAAACAGGATTTTATTAGGATAGACCTTTTCCGCGCAGTACCACACAATGAAGTGAGTGATGGCAAAGCGCGAAGAGCGGCTAAGAAGAAGGGTTGCAAACCAAAGGCGAAAATAAAGAGGAAGATTCAGACGATCCTTGACAACTAAAACAGTTGACCCCAAGTCCTGAAAGGATCCAAGCAAATGCAGTAAGCCTATTAAACAAGGCTTCTATAAGCATACCCTGAATCGCCAGAGAAAAGCGAATGTACGAGAGTAGCTTCCAACCAACCCCTTCCATTCCGCATGCTGGCCCGCACCGGCAACCTTAGTGTGCAGAAAGTAGCAGGTGCGTTGGTCAAGCCAAAGGGCATAACAAGGAACTCGTATGAACCATACCTCGTGACACATGTCGTCTTCGGCTCATCCCCTTCAGCAATGCGGACTTGGTAGTACCCCGAACGTAGGTCCAGCTTGGTGAAGTACCTCGCTTTCCCTAGCTGATCAAAGATGAGAGGGATAGGGTACTTGTTCTTGATGGTTAGTTTGTTCAGTGCCCTGTAGTCGATGCATAGGCGGAGCGAACCGTCATGCTTTTTCTGGAACAGGACTGGGGCACCGTATGGAGCCTTGGATGGCTGGATGTACCCTGCGTCTAGCAACTCCTTAAGTTGCCTCTTCCACTCTTGTAGCTCCGGTGGTGCCATGCGGTAGGGTGCCATGGCAGGAGGACGGGTACCGGGTTCCAACTCAATTTTGTGATCCACCTCCCTCCTTGGTGGTAGATGCTTGGTCGCTCGGCTGGCATGACATCTTCATACTCCTTCAAAACCCTCACAATACCCGCAGGTGGATCTCCATTATCATGCACTGGGGTTTCTTCCTTCATAGCCGCTAGGATAGTGATCCCCCCCTTCTCCACTTGCATGGCCGACAAGAGATGCTGGCCTTAGTAGTGGTAGCCATCATGCATGGGGTCTTTGCCCAGCTGATGGAAATAGAAGAGATTGCCTTGCCTAAGAGGCACCTACTATCAGGGCCCGCCAAGCACTGGAAATGGATTAGTTGATGCGGTCGATGCCTTGAAGCTTCAATATCCAGTGAGGGGTGAGAGGTAGCTTACTGCATTCTTCGGACCGGGTGTGGAATGACAAGCTTAGTTGGGAGTTCACCTTCTTCATTGCTTCGGTCCGGCTCCGTATCCGCAAAGGAGCTTGAATCGGGTCTATGATGTGGATAGACTGCTTCGGCGAGTTTGTATCCCGTTCCGGGCCGGGAAATGGAAGAATCTGGGTCTGGAGATGGCAATGCATTGGATCCAATCGATGGAAAGAAAGATTCCTAGTTTGCCCTCCCCCCTCCCATATAATAAGGGTAAGGGTGGAAGAGATAGCTACTTCAGAAAGCAAATGAGCTTTCCCTCGAAGGCTAGGTTCACCTAGGTCAGATGCTTCCGCGTCATTTCCGGAAATGGAGCTAGGAGAGGAAAACATTGGATCGAGATTAGTTGACCTTCCAAGGCTGGAGAGAAGGGGGGAGAGCAAATAGAGTGCGAAGTCGGTTTAGAAGATTGCTTTGAATGCCCGGGTGGAAGGCGCTTAACTGGCTAGCGGAGTAATGAATGGATTGAAGGAGTGGATGAAAGGAAGAAAGATCTCGTTTGAGGCTCGCTCTAGATCGGATGGTTCCATGGGGACTATATGGAGCTAGTGATGCAGAGGATGCCTTGGAGGATCCTACTTTAGCAGTCATGCGTTGTGTACTCGCCACCACCAAGGTGCAGAATCTGCCCTTAACTATATGGGAGAGTTTATGCAGTCGCTCTCCATCAAAGACAACGAATCAAGGCAAAACGATGAACTGTCCGCTAAAGAAACATATACCTGCTATGTGATAGCAAGTGCTAGCAGAGGCAAGACTAAAGCTTACAGTTAGAATGCTGTCGCCTATTCGTATGGGGCAGACGATGCAGCTGAGGAGCTCTTGTCTAAACTTCAGCTCGGAAGCGACTCTGAAGAAGAGTCTACCGAGTGCTTTGTACAACCCCGAGGATTACGTCTCGATAGTGACACCGAAACTTCCACCTCTTCTTCGGACGAAAAACACTTATTCATTAGCATTAGGGCTTCTGGGAGTGATGAGTCATCATCCTCATCGCCTGGATCAGAACAACGAACTAACTCTATAAAGAGAAATTCCTCGGCTTTTTTTTGCTGTTACAAGAGCCAAAGCGGCCCAGCCACAGCCCGTTGAGAAGGAGATTGTCCTCAACGATAAGGCAATGCCTCCCCAACCACCTCAGAAAGAGAGTGGAAAGAAAGAGGTTAATTACAACATCTTGGCTCACCTCAGGAAACTACCAGCACTGCTCAGTATATATGACGCGCTGGTGCTTTCAAAAGCACTCCGGGAAAGCTTAATCCAAGCTCTCTTCGACCCGGAACCATTCGAGGCCTTGCCTTCTTCTATAAGAAAAGAAGAAAGAGGCTGTCCTTTCAGTGCAGCCAGCCTAAATAACATTTTCCGACGAAGACATGCTCCTCGGGACGGCCGAACACAACCGGCCACTTTATTTCACGGGGGAGTGCAACGGAGTCAAGGTCAATCCAATATTCATTGCCAACGGTTCCTCGGTTAACTTGATGAATTTGGAGGTACTTGAACCTTCAAGCCAAACATTTGAAGAAGGATCACGTGAAACTACTATATTCTAATTATAGGGGGGGGGGGTTCAATGAACATGAAGAAAGGACCCTGGGTACGTGTATGCTGCTGCTGAGGATCGGTGCTCTAAATACGGTGGCAAAATTCCACGTCATAAATGCACCAACATCTTTCCGGTTCCTGTTGGGGAGACCATGGATCCACGAGTATGGGCCCTAAAACTAATAGGCCCCTCCACGCTGCACCAATGCATGAAGTATGCCAGGGACGGAGAGGTGTACACTATCAATGCTGAATTGCAGCCCTTCACCATCAACGAAATAAACCTCTACGACGATGCCAAATACTTCGTCACTGAGAAACCAAAGGCAGCTGTGAAGCGGAAGGAGTATAATGGAAAAACTCCAATTAAACCGACCGCTGAAACCAAAAGGTAACAAAAGGCTACTCCAATGAAAGAGAAGCCAACCTCAAAACCACTCCCAAATATCATTTAGGGAGTGACCCAGCCCCAGTGATTGTAGGCACTGGGATGATGAAGATGAAGAAATCCTCCTTCAACCTTTTGTCCCAATCTACCTGTCATTACAGGACCACACATTTCGTGCCATTCTGGTAACAACGGGCCGACTCGTTATTCGAAATAATCTTCTACGGCTTTTGAAGCCAGACTTTTCAAGGCGCTTTGCTTCCCTTTTCGCTGCGGGTCGATTGAAAGCAAATGAAGTGAGTCGGTTAGGTTCAGTTGCGCCCGCTGCTCACCTTTGAAATGGAGTTTGAGCAGCTAGAAGCTGGAAATCGATGGCACTTGTGATTTATAATGGACAAGACAAGAATATCCACGTTGATTCAGATAAACCTAGCCGACCTTCCTTTTTTTAGGGCTTCCACCCATTGACTAATTTCTTCCGTAGCCACTACTATCGGTTTCCCCGTGAAGGGGGTATAATAGGACCAATAAAAGAGAATTTCCAACGTTCAAAGATGATGTGAAGCTTTGTTTGTGTCTGGTGGTGGCATGGATGGCTGCAACGGCATAGCATAAAATAAGCTTTCCCAGCTAAAAAAAATGATAGGCGCAACTCCTTTCCCCCTCTATCTTCTTATGCTAAGCGCTTTACTAGAAAGCATTCCGTATAGATCAAGTTTTTTTTTGCACTTTCCACCTATTTGTGAGTGGTTTCGTTTCTTGTGATGAGGGCTTGCGGAAGTCAGCCCGTCCCTCTCTAAGTATGATCTGATCTGTTTACTTAACTTCACTTAGTAGTAGTTATGTGGTACGCAAGGTTTAGGCAGTTTGGGGTTGGGCTCAGCAAGTTCAGATAAGGTTCTTTCTCTCCCGATACAACCAACCAAGCAAGCAGCCCCGGGAGGAAAAGATTTGGAGTACTCGGCCTTGACATTGAGTAATCGCGGAGGTTGGCTATCTTTTCGGGAAGGATTATGATAAAGACTTCTATAAGAAAACAAATTATAGAGGTTGACTCGAATGAAAAAAGGGCGCAGCCAAGGCACCAAGCTCATGTTTTTGACGTTGGAAAACACTTATTCTTATTCCCCAGCGCTTAAATGCAGCAATAATGGAACGCATCGGCCGGGCACAGCTACGCATGGAAGAGGGTCAACTTTCTCGTAACTTCAAAGGACAAAGGTTTTCCTTTTTTTGGTTTGAAATGCACCCCAAAATAGTCAGGCGTGGGGAATATGGTATCAACCCCGACAGTTTGAGGGAAGAGACGACTGTCTTGATGATATCATCTCTTCTATTTCCCCTTCTTGAATGCCTCCTTCAAGGATAAGGGGCGAACCCTCTTCGTGCAACTCTTCCCGGGAAGTGAATTTGCTTCTTCTCCTTTCTTAGTGAATGGAGGCAGCTTAGAACACGGCCGAAGAGAAGGGCGAGAGTAGAAAACCGAAACAGAGGAAATCATTGCAAACCAAGTCCCGAGAGCTCAAAAACCACTTCATTTAGGCTTCAAGGGTGGACACAGGTTCCGCAAAGGAATCGAATGTAGGGAAGATTAAGAGGCCCCTTTTTCAAGGACATAGTGAAAGTAATCCGGGAAGTCGAACGATGGGGAGGGGGATAAGGAGTTTTGGATGCTTTAGATCTATAGGAATAGGAGGATAAATCAAAGCTGATGATGAGCATCTATTGGAGTCGATCATTTCCAAGATCTAATTCAAGTTTCTTCTTATGTAGTGGAAACGCCTCACAATCTTCCGTTTTACGCTTACGCTTCAGAGAAGAAATGTTCTTGGTGGATGCAGGACCTGGTACCCCCAAAATTTGTATGCAAGATGAGCCTACAGGAGTGCCAATCAACCGAGCCACCAGGTTTGAGAATAAGGTGGGATCCCTGAATGTAGTGGCTGGTGAATCACTTTTTAAAAAGCGGATTTTAGAGAGATTCTTCATCGATCTAGTGGCCGGCGAATCACTGATCAAAGAGCGAGCAGCCGCCAGGTTTCATGATTTTTTTGGATCCCTGGATGTAGTGGCTGGTGAACCGCTTCTTCTTCTTCCACGAAGATTCAGACAAAACCGAGCTTGGATGGAACTGAAGAAGATTTGGCGCCTAAGAGTAAGAGATTTGGGGAAAAAGGTAAAAGTTAAAGGGTTTATTATTGAAAAAGTAAAAGGAGGTTATTCAGTAGCCATCGCAGGTTTCATTACTTTTCTTCCATTCTATCCTCTCATAACTCAAAGGATAGCGAATGATCGATTCACCATTAAGAGCATTAACCCCAAAAGGACGAAGATTGTGGTGTTATAACTGCGGCAGCCCTATAAGTATAAGGCAAGAAAAAGATGAGAAAAAAAAGAAAGAGCCAATTTTGCCAACCGGGTCTGGAACTTTTTATATTCCGGCTCGGTTTATTTTCATAAGCATTGGAGAGTACTTTCCGGCCCTCTATTTACATAGCGAAGAAAGGGTGACTTAAGAGGGCTCTTGGAGTGCGCTAGTAAGGTAAGGTGCGGAGCGGTTGGGATGACCTAATAACATAACAGACTATTTAAGCCATCTTTCTGAGCTGAGTTCAAAGACCGGACTTTGGGGTTGGTCTCAGTGGTCAATGAAAATTGACTAGTGTGCTGCCGGCCCTTTTTTTTATTACCGGCTGTAGGGGGGTTAAAAAACGGTGCATAAGCAAAGTAGAATACTTGAGCAAATAAGACGGCTGCTTCATTCAAGTGACGGACTTAGGCAAGACTTTTAAATCGAGCAGTTAGGAAGCGGTTTAATCGCATTTATCCTCTTTCGCTCTGATCTGGTGTCGTCGCTCACAGTCCAAGAAAGGTAGTCCTTTCATTGGCTAACGGGATTACGCTTAATGGGATAGACCGATCATCGCTTCCTTCCTCTACAAGTTCTGGAGTCAAGCCAGCAAACCTATTTTTATAGGTCGATCCGGGCCCATATAGTAAGGGGTGCAAAGACAAAGGAATATGGTAGAAGGAGTATACAATCAAAGGGCGTCGTTTTCGACGGTAAGCGTAGAGGGGCTAGAAAGAGAAGTGAAGGTCGGTAGGCAGAACAAGGGCTTTGAGAAAGATAGTAAAAACTTCTTATATCAACCGTTTCTTACTTTTTTTTAAGTAGTATCCCATTCCTCTATGCCATTTCCGCATTCACTCTATCCGTCCAATAAGCTCTCTCCCCCATTGGTAGACAGAAGACAGGGGTTTTGGAGGGAACTACTAAAGCTAAAGGTGTGTATAAGTCCTACATACTGTGTATGTTAGCAGGTAGTACGGGCCCTCAAGCTGAGCTTCGCTATGAACTAATAGACTGAAATTAGCATATAATATAATGAAGGATGTTTTCTAATCTAAGTACGGTGAAACCTGTATCCCAATTGTTATGTCAACCATAAGGAAATCGGCACAGATGAATGACTTGAATTCAATACTTCCCCGGGAAACTCTACAATAATTGGTTTAATCGATCGGTCTGAGGTCTGTGCTCTGTCCACATTAATCTCTGTCTTTTCCAAAAAATGGATGTCGGTCCGTCTACCATTAAGGGCATTGGTAGACTTGAATTAAAGATCGAGGAATTGGAGGGCATTTCCTGTCATCAAAGGGCTTGTAGACCCATTCGAGGCTATGTGCCTCGAATGGGTCTATGAGGCTGACCAAATGATGAAGAGGGTGCCCAATCAGTAATATCTCGCAGTAATAACTGATGACTGATAAGACGAATGGTGGTATCTGGACCCTCTGTGTCACGAGCTGGGTGCAAAATAAAACGTTCTCCCAAGCCTAAATTCTAAACCCAACGCTCGACTATGGGTCTATCACCCATGGCTAGCCGAATATGAGGAGTCCTTCACTCTGGATGTCTATATGGTAGTCGATCAATCTTTAGATAAATAATAGGAGGAGATCTAAAGAGTGTACCCGAGAAAGTGTCGCGATCAATCAACATATCTCGTCTCCAAGTAAGACGATCTGAAACTGTGGCCGCGAAACACGGATCTCTCCGCAAGATGAGAGAGCTCATCTTCTCCTCGCTTGGTTCCTCCATAGGCCAATCCGGAGGCCGTCGGAACATGATATGATGCTCCAAAGAGAAAAGAGGGGGGCCGAAAAGAAGAAGAATGAAGAAGGGAGGAGGAGGAAATTACAGCAAGGAGTAGTGTTTCCCCCAGCTCTCCCTCATGTCCTTTTAGAGTACAAAGCATCAAAGTCGTTAGGTAAATTGAAGTTCAACTCGACAAGCCAACAAACACATCCCGCGATTATTTCGCGAAACGGGGGGTTGACTTCAACAATTTTCACACTTAAGAGTTAGCTCACACCAAGCTCAATCAAGGCCCAGTTGAAGCTAACAAGCTCAGATTGATCAGTCTAAACCAATGAATTATTGAGCTTGGACCCTTTTTAATTAATATTAATTAAAATTCATGGAAGGAACATAATCATTCAGAAATAGGATCTCCGCCTTCAATGCACGGAGGCTTGCTATGCGATATCCTTTAGGGCTTACTCGACTCTAGATAGCCTTTGGATTTGGAACCAATTCCTCTCCTTAGTGAGTCTCTCCCCGGATGCCTTCATTCGCTTTCGAGCTAACTGTAGCAGATGAACAGAGTCGTTCACAAGAAAAGCTTCTTTCTTTTTTTTTTTTTTAAAGTAAAGGCTTACAGAATTTTTCAGTTTAATTATGCATAATTATATTGATCGACAAAAATTGATACTTTTACCAATTTGATTTTAAGGAATCTCTAGATCTAAAAATTCATTTCATACAACTGAACCTTTTCAAACTGTTTCTTTTTAAGAACCAAAAGGATTTGTGCCAAAATCACAGATGCCAAGAAGAACAAAAGCCCCTGGACTCGTAATGGATCTTGAAGCACTAT